ATCAAATTCCGGGAGGCTTCGCGAAGTGCTTCTTTAGGAGTTAAACTTCCATTTGTCCATATTTCGAGAAAAAGTACCTCTTTGTTACCATTTTCATAAGAATGAATGCTATGATTCACATTTTGAATAGGCATGAATACAGGATCTATAGGATAACTTCCATCTTGAAAGGTATTTGGCGCTTTTATAAAATATCCGCTATTCTTCTCTATTTGTAATCCAATAACCAACTCAACGGGTTCCGTCAAGCTAGCTATATGCTGTGTATTATCGACGATTTCTACATAAGGCGGTAAGATGATATCTTGAGCAGTTACATATCCAGGGCCCCTGACACAAATAGACGCCTCACAAGTTCGATTTCGATAGAGATTACTTCTCAATACGATTTCTTTCAAATTCATTAAAATTTCATGTACTGATTCTTGAATACCCATTATGGTAGAATATTCGTGTGATATTTTCTCAGATTTTGCGCGTGTGATACATGTTCCTTCTATTTCTCCAAGCAAAGCTCTTCGCATCGCAATGCCTATTGTGTCTGCTTGACCTTTTCTAAGCGGAGCCAGAATAAAGCGACCATAAAAAAGACGCTTACTGTCTGCTGCTGATTCAACACACTGCCACTGTAGTGTCCGAGTAGATACTGTTATTGTCTCTCGAACCATAATAATATTATTTGATCAGATCATTGAATCATTTATTTCTCTTGTTTCTCTTGCTATTGAAATATCTTCAATTTTTATTTCTACACACGTCTTTTTTTCGGGGGTCTACAGCCATTATGTGGCATAGGGGTTACATCTCGTACGAAAGTTAATAGTATACCACTTCTGCGAATAGCTCGTAATGCTGCGTCTCTTCCGAGACCGGGACCTTTAATCATGACTTCTGCTCGTTGCATACCTTGATCTACTACTGCACGAATAGCATTTCCTGCTGCGGTTTGAGCAGCAAATGGCGTCCCTCTTCTTGTACCTCGGAAGCCACAAGTACCGGCAGAGGACCAAGAAACCACTCGCCCCCGTACATCTGTAACAGTCACAATGGTATTATTGAAACTTGCTTGAATATGAATAACCCCCTTTGGTATTTTACGTGTACTCTTACGTGAACCAATACGTCCACGTGAACCCTTTTTCGGTATAGCTTTTGCCATATTTTATCATCTCATAAATTTGAGTCAGAGATATATGGATATATCCATTTCATGTCAAAACAGATCCCCCTTCTTATTTGTATATCGGGTCTTTAACGAGTCTGATTATCCTTGTCTTTGTTTATGTCTTGGGTTGGAACAAATTACTATAATTCGTCCCCGACGACGGATTAGTCGACATTTTTCACAAATTTTACGAACAGAAGCTCTTATTTTCATATTTGCCACTCCTTACTTTAATTTTGAATCCACTTCTTGGAAGAAAATAAGTTTCTTGAAATTTTCTATTTCGAATCATATTCCTACGAAAGAAATAGTGAACTTGAAAAAACACCTAATCTTTCGAATCTTTGTTTCGGAGTCGATAAATTATACGGCCTTTGGTTGAATCATAACGACTTACTTCAATTTTGACTCTATCTCCTGGCAGTATCCGTATAAAACTACGTCGGATCTTTCCTGAAACATAACCTAGAATTATATCTTCATTATCTAAACGAACCCGGAACATGCCGTTGGGAAGCGATTCAGTAATTAAACCTTCATGAATCCATTTTTGTTCTTTCATTCCAGGTAAAACCCCCTTGAAGTATCAACTAGTGGAGGAAGAACCCTATTAGACCACCCGTCCCTTCTCTTTTCTTTTTCACAAATAAGAAGTTTCGTATTCAATTCGGCTATTAGAGGGATTACCATATATAACACAAAATTTCTCCGCCTATTCTTTCTAGTCGAGCCTCTCGGTCTGTCATTATACCCCGAGAGGTAGAAAGAATTACAACCCCCATCCCACCTAAAATTCTAGGAATTCTTTGATAGTTAGAATAGATTCGTAGACCCGGCCGACTGATCCGTTTTAAATTTAAAAGATTTCTATAAGGCCTTTTCCTATTCCTTCTATGTCGTAGGGTTAAAACCAAAAAATATTTGTTGTTTTCTCGATGTTTTCTCACGTTTTCGATAAAACCCTCTCGTAAAAGTATTTTAACAATACTTTGGCTGATATTAGTAGATGCTACTCGAACCACGCTTTTTCTATACATATCGGCATTTCGTATAGAGGTTATTATGTCAGCAATAGTATCACTACCCATGATTAATTAAAATTATTGGTGCCTCCAAATTTGGATATAATCAACATGTTTTTCTTTTTTTTTTTTTTTACGTATTTGTTTATGAATATTAATTTTGAAAGGTATATACGTGAGACAAAATCTACTAAATTAATCTTAATCTATTTCTTTTAAATACCCTACTATAACCATATCGTGGTCTCATTTTATAATACCTCGGGAGCTAATGAAACTATTTTAGTAAAATTGAACTGTCTCAATTCTCGGGCAATCGCACCAAAAACTCGAGTTCCTTTTGGATTTCCTTCTTGATCAATCACAACTGCAGCATTGTCATCATATCGTATTATCATACCGTTGTCACGTTTAAGTTCTTTACAAGTACGGACAATTACAGCTCTGACCACTTCTGATCTTTCTAGAGGCATGTTTGGGACTGCGTCTTTGATCACAGCAACAATAACGTCACCAATATGAGCATATCGACGATTGCTAGCTCCTATGATTCGAATACACATCAATTCTCGAGCCCCGCTGTTATCTGCTACATTCAAATGGGTTTGAGGTTGAATCATATCATTTTTTTTATCTGTTTTTTACAATACAAAGGTCGAAGAAAAAAAGAAATATTGTTTGTCCAAAAAAAGAAACCTGCACCCGCTATTTTTTTTACCCAAGGCCTATTTCTTTTTTATCCCGAAATGATGAATTGAGCTCGTATAGGCATTTTGGACGCTGCTATTGAAATAGCCCTTCTAGCTATATTTTCTGTTACTCCACCCATTTCATAAAGGATTCGACCTGGTTTAACAACAGCTACCCAATATTCGGGAGAGCCTTTACCTGAACCCATACGTGTTTCTGCGGGTCTTACTGTAACTGGTTTATCTGGAAATATGCGGACCCATATTTTTCCACCACGACGTGCATTTCGTGTCATTGCTCGTCGACCTGCTTCTATTTGTCTAGATGTGATCCAAGCGGGTTCAAGTGCCTGAAGAGCGTATTTACCAAAACAAATATGATTACCTCGATAAGATATTCCCTTCATTCTTCCTCTATGTTGTTTACGGAATCTGGTTCTTTTGGGGTTATAGTTGATGGTTTGTTTTGAATTCCATCTCTACTACAGAACCGGACGTGAGAGTTTCTTCTCATCCAGCTCCTCGCGAATAAAATGAATTCAAATTAAAGATTTTGAATTCAGATATAATATAATTTGAATTAAGATATACATGTATTTAATAAATAATATACTGAATCATGGATTTCATTTAATCTAGATCAAATCTATTATTAATTTGTATATCTTGTTTGTATAGATAACTAAATATATAAAATAACTATTTTTTTCTTATATTTATATATATGGTTTTTAGAATGTTAAAACGAATCTTTCTTTTGTTTTACTCTTTATCGTATTGGATTGACCCAAATTTAGCAATCCAAGAAAATCAATAAAATAAAGTTTTCGCGGGCGAATATTTACTCTTTCAATTTATATTTCAGTTCTATCATTAGTTCATAACTTTTCCGAATAGATAAATTGGTCTCTGGTCGGTTCCGCCATCCCGATCAATGAATCATTCGAATTCATTTTCACTAGAATCTTTTGAATTCACAGGTTCCATCGTTCCCATCGCTTCTTACTTTATGGTTAGGTCTCAATTCTACAATGGAGCTATTAGTTCTTGAGTCAATATTCTTAGTCTTTATTGGCTCGAAGCTCTTTATTTTTTGTTCGATGAGTAGATCCATTTAATGATGAATCCGTATTGATGCTTTATTACACAGCTTTTTTCTGAGATGACTCATAGACCTTACATATTGGAATTATATATCATCAATATTCTTTTTCTTTCTTTCTCTCATCCTTCCATTTATCCATACCCTTTTTTATTTCGATTGACAACTTAGAAGCAGATTTTTTTAATAAAAAAAGATTTCAGTTGCTACAACAATATGAACAATATATCATATCTTGACTGGTTCTTTGGATCCAGATAATACGAAGTGATGAGTTGGTTATTACTTCTATAGTTATTTGTTTATACTATGGGGCTGGTTTTTTATACTAACCCTCAAAAAACCAACGAGTCACACACTAAGCATAGCAATTTTATCAAAAGATTAATTGAATTTTTATTCAACCCTATAGAATTATAATTTTTCATTTTTTTTTTATTGAACAGAAAAGAAAAAGAAGAAACGAATTTATCATTTTTTGTTCCATCGCTGGATAGAATGGAAAGGCAAATAAAGGTTTATTATTCCCCGTCTATAAATATCCAAATTTTGATGCCTAATACCCCATAGATCGTTCGAACTGTATAGGAACAATAATCAATTTTAGCTCGAATGGTTTGTAGTGGAACCCTACCCTCTCTGATCCATTCAACACGCGCAATTTCTTTTCCGTCAATACGTCCTGCGATTTGCACTTGAATTCCTTTTGTATCTGCTTGTTCAGTTAATTCTATAGCCTTTTTCATTGCTTTGCGAAAAGAAACTCGATTTTTTAATTGGCCGGCTATAAATTCTGCAAGAATATTAGGGTTTCCATAAGGCTTTTCAATTCGTGTGATAGCAATGTTAAGTTTTCTATTTACAAAATTAAATTCTTTTTGTAAATTCATCTGTAATTCTTCGATTCCTCGGGGTCGGCTTTCAATTAATATTTTTGGAAATCCCATATAGATTATGATTTGGATCAGGTCGATTCTTTTTTGAATCTCTATATGTGCAATTCCCTCGACTCCGGAAGATGT